AAATATGAAAATAAGAGCCTCTGTTCGTAAAATTTGTGAAAAATGTCGATTGATTCGAAAGCGACGACGAATTCTAGTAATTTGTTCCAACCCGAAACATAAACAAAGACAGGGATAATCTTTCTACAAATAAATCTTGAAAAGACCCGATATACAAATTTTTAACATGAAATGGATAGATCCATATATCTATCACCAACTCATATTTATGAAATGATACAATATGGTAAAACCTATATCAAGAATCGGTTCACGTAGGAATGGACGTACTGGTTTATCTAAGAATGCACCTAGAATACAAAAGGGAGTTATTCATGTTCAAGCAAGTTTCAACAATACCATTGTAACTGTTACAGATGTACGAGGTCAGGTAATTTCGTGGTCCTCTGCCGGTACTTGTGGATTCAAGGGTCCAAAAAGAGGGACACCATTTGCTGCGCAAACCGCAGCAGAAAACGTCATTAATACTGTAGTCGAACAAGGTATGAAAGGGGCGGAAGTCATGATAAAGGGCCCCGGTCTCGGCAGAGATGCAGCATTACGAGCTATTCGTAGAAGTGGTATACTATTAAGTTTTGTACGAGATGTAACCCCTATGCCACACAATGGCTGTCGACCTCCTAAAAAAAGACGTGTGTAGAAATAAACATTGAAAAGAATTCAAGAGAAATAAATGATTCAATGATCTGAGCAAATAATATTACTATGGTTCAAGAGAAAGTAACAGTAGCCACTCGGACATTACAGTGGAAATGTGTTGAATCAAGAGTAGACAATAAGCGTTTTTATTATGGACGTTTTGTTCTATCTCCACTTATGAAAGGTCAAGCCGATACAATAGGACTTACGATGCGAAGAGCTTTGCTTGGAGAAATAGACGGAACGTGTATCACACGTGCAAAATCTGAAAAAATCCCACACGAATATTCTACCATAGTAGGTATTCAAGAGTCAGTACATGAAATTTTAATGAATTTGAAAGAGATTGTATTGAGAAGTAATTTGTATGGAACTTGTGACGCATATATTTGTGTCAAGGGTCCGAGATATGTAACTGCTCAAGACATCATTTCACCACCTTTTGTGAAAATCATTGATAATACACAGTATATAGCTAGCTTGACAGAACCCATTGATTTTTGTATTGGATTACAAATCGAGCGGAATCGTAGATACCGTATAAAAACGTTAAAAAATTTTCAAGACGGAAATTATCCTATAGATGCGGTATTCATGCCCGTTCAAAATGTAAATCATAGCATTCATTCCTATGGGAATGAAAAACAAGAGATACTTTTTATCGAAATATGGACAAATGGCAGTTTAACTCCGAAGGAAGCACTTCATGAAGCCTCCCGAAACTTAGTTGATTTATTTATCCCTTTTCTACATGTGGAAGAACAAAACTTTCATTTAGAGGACAATAAAATGACTTTCCCTCTTTTTACCCTTAATGATAGATTCACTAAACTAAGGACAAATAAAGAAAAAATAGCATTGAAATATATTTATATTGATCAATTAAAATTGCCCCCTAGGATCTATAATTGCCTCAAAAGTTCAAATATACATACATTGTTGGATTTTTTGAATAAGAGTCAAGAAGATCTTATGAAAATAAAGCATTTTCGTATAGCAGATGTAAAACAGATATGGGATATTCTAGAAGATAATTTCGAAATTGATTTACCAAAAAATAAATTTGAAATTTCTTTTTATAAAACTAAAAAGGTGTTTTGAGCCTTTAGTATAATAAGTATAATTCATATATTTGGAATAGATCCTGAATCGAATTGAACAAATGTATCTAGGGATAAAATTCAATTTGAAACAGTTATTCCCTAGATACACACATTCTATAATATAGAATCTTTTTTTTTTTTACAATTGAATTAATTTAAAAAAGACCTAACGTTAAGGATTTATCAATAGGTAATGTTGCCCCAATGCCCAACCAAAGGGCTGTTGTGGTACCAATAAAAAATATGGTTGTCGCTATTGGACGACGAAATGGATTTTGGAATTTATTAACATTTTCCAAAAAGGGTACTATTAATAATCCCGCGGGTACTGAAATCATTAAAAGAACACCCAACAATTTATTGGGTACTGTACGAAGTATTTGAAATACAGGAAAGAAATACCATTCTGGTAATATTTCCAAAGGAGTTGCAAAAGGATCCGCGGGTTCACCAATCATTGATGGTTCTAGAACCGCTAAGCCCACGTTACATGCAATCGTTCCCAGAATTACGACCGGAAAAATATATAAAAGATCGTTTGGCCATGCGGGTTCTCCATAATAATTATGGCCCATCCCCTTGGCCAATTTAGCTCTTAATACAGGATCGTTTAAATCAGGTTTCTTTGTTATTGGGATAGGTGAATTTTGATAGATCCACCCCCCGAAGGAACCGGATATGATAATTTTTTATCATCCGGCTCGAGCAAAAGGATCAAAAAAAGAAAAAATTATATATATTATATGAATTGAATGCTTATATGTAATAAAGGAATAAAACTTTTACCAGATTCCTTTTCCACAGTTACAACTATCTAGCCATTCATTGCAATGAATTCTGGTCTTACAAGTAAATACTCAACACCCCAATAGGCTTACAAAGTTGATCATGATAAAATGCTTTCTGGGTCGTCTCAAACCTCTAGATTTTTGTTTATACCCAAGATATTTGGAGACTTTTTACATGCAAAGGAAAGAGTTGACTTGTTACTAACAAAGTGTAGCCTCTGTTCTTCTTTAGATCCTTTGTTTCACTCCGATAATGTTATAAATCGAATCAATGCAAAAGAAATGAATGCATTTCCATACTATTTAGTGAAATAGATAAAACAAAATCTTGATTATGCTACCCCATCACTTATTCTACTGGATCTTACGAAGCCTATGCACAACCCGACTTAGGTCTACTGTAGATCATAGAAAAGATTATCTTCAAGCGAACCGGCTTACGCGAGCTTACACCGATGGTTGAAACAAGAACACGTTTGGTTATGAATTACAATGTGGCAGATAGATAAGAGCATATGTCTGCACGGCCAAATCAGTAGTTCAAGTCACACACTGCCATAATCCATTTTTTCTCTTCGGAGAATTCACTTCAACTATTCGTATCAAATAAACTACAGTACAGAGTTGAAGAGAAATATCCAAAGACATGTCTTATTCTTTTCAATAATCCATACTTATAGCAATGAAAACCTATTGTTTCTCCACCAAGTGATAAACTATTTATTTCAAATAGTTATTTTTCTATAAAGGACCCGAAATACCTTGTTTACGTATCATTGAAAAGTGCATTAACATAAATACGGCAGTAAGAAGAGGCAATAAAAAAGTGTGTAAACTATAAAACCGAGTTAAAGTGGATTGTCCCACACTAGCACTTCCACGTAATAACTCTACCAAAGGCGATCCTATTACAGGAATACCTTCAGGTACACCTGTTACAATTTTGACTGCCCAATAACCAATTTGATCCCGAGGTAAAGAATAACCAGTTACACCAAAAGATGTGGTCAATACAGCCAGAATCACACCTGTAACCCAAGTCAATTCGCGAGGTTTTTTAAATCCACCTGTGAGATATACACGAAATACGTGCAGGATCATCATTAGGACCATCATACTTGCCGACCATCGATGAACCGATCGGATTAACCAACCAAACTTAGCTTCAGCCATTATGTATTGAACAGAGGCAAAAGCCTCAGTAACGGTGGGACGATAGTAAAAGGTCATAGCAAATCCCGTAGCTACTTGTACTAAAAAACAAGTAAGCGTAATTCCTCCTAGACAATAAAATATATTGACATGAGGAGGCACATATTTACTAGTTATATCATCTGCAATCGCCTGAATCTCGAGACGTTCTTCAAACCAATCATAGATTTTATTGAGATAGGTAAATCAAAGAAACTCCCTCTCTTAGAACTGTATATGAGACTTTTATCTCGTACAGCTCAAGCAGAAACACCTCAATACTGATTGCAATGTATATGTAATAAAATATTTAAAACTTTTCCGATTTTTTCTTTTCTCTAAAAAAATCCGAAAGATCTTTTTTTGTGATGATAATGCCACAATATCAAGTCGGCTCATTCGTATGTTGATCGTTACAGGCTTCTTGAATTTTCTATTTACCTATTTCTTTGATTTGTTATTTTTGTTTGCATACATCCAAATAAAGAAAATCTGGTTTTACTATAATTTTCTTTATTATTGCTATTGATAGGAATTTCTCTTGTTAGGACTCTATGAATCGATTGAAACCTCAGATTCATACTATGATTCAATAAAATCTCCAAGCTAAGACCAAACAAGGATTCCATGAGTAAAAACCACAGGATCATCACTTATTCACTAAAGTTCACTAAAGAATAAAAACCGTCCATAATTTCTTTCAAAATGTTATTTCTTTTTGAAAATTTGTTGGAGTCGGGCCATAAGGTATGAATATAAAGTATGAATCATAGTTCCGATATTTATTTTGATTTATTTCATATATTCCGTGTTCCAGATACTCGAATAAATATCCGACGAGGTAGAACCATCTCTATCAAGAAAAATGACAGATCCGTTCTCTGTATTATCAATAGAAGCCATTCTAACAAGTCACACGCTCATATTCTGGAAATACAGTACATAAAAAAGAAATTCCACGGTCGAACTACCAAAATAGAATGGACTAGAAATTCAAGACCTAGATGATTCCGGATCTAATTCATTGAAATTCCATACAGTAAAACGGAAGAATTATAAATTTCCAAAAGAATAGATAGAAATATTGCAAATAGAGCCATTGCAACACCCATCAAAGGGGTAGTTCCCCACCCGGGAGCCACTTTACCATATTCCGAATTCAATGGTTTTAATAACGACCCTGTGGTAGTTCGTTTTGAAACAGATTTAGAACTAACCTCAATGGTTTGTATAGCCATAAATCCTAGTGTATTCATTAAGATCTGTTGACTTTGTATACCGTTACGTTGTAAATAAATAATCTTATCCTAGTGGGATCTTGAAATTATATAACAATGGAAACAGCAACCCTAGTTGCCATCTCTATATCTGGTTTACTTGTAAGTTTTACTGGGTACGCCTTATATATCGCTTTTGGGCAGCCCTCTCAACAACTAAGAGATCCATTCGACGAACACGGGGACTAGTTGAAGTAATGAGCCCCCAATATAATATTGGGGGCTCATTACTTCAATTGATATAATTAATAAAGAATTTCATTTTTTTAGTTTTGTTGGAACTTTAGGCGGTTCTCGAAAAAAGATAGCGAAAAAAAGAATTCCTAGAGTCGAGACTAAAAGGAATGTATAAACCAATGCTTCCATAGATTCAATCGTGGTTTACAATTATAGCTTCCATACCTGATTTTGTTTATTTGGGATTATCTCACGGAGAAAGAAAGAGCAGGAGTCAAAGAACGGACAATGCTTCAAATCAATAATGTTGTATCAGACTACCTGTCTTCTTGTAGTTGGATCTCCAAGTTTTTGGAATGTTCCAAATTCTACTTGAGCATCCAAATCTGGGTCAATACCAGCAAAAACATCTCGGAATAAGGTTCTAGCACCATGCCAAATATGTCCGAAGAAAAAGAGCAAAGCAAACGAAGCATGTCCAAAAGTAAACCAACTTCTTGGACTGCTACGAAAAACTCCATCGGATTTCAACGTAGCACGATCAAATTCAAAAATTTCACCCAATTGAGCGCGTCGAGCATATTTTTTAACAGTAACAGGATCGCTATAACTGACTCCGTTGAGTTCGCCACCATGAAACTCAACAGTTACACCTACTTGTTCGACACTATACTTCGATTCTGCCCTTCTAAAAGGAACATCCGCTCTAACAATTCCGTCTCTGTCTATCAAAACGACTGGAAATGTTTCAAAAAAAGTAGGCATACGACGTACAAAAAGTTCACGCCTTTCTTTATCTCTAAAGATGGGGTGTCCTAACCATCCAACAGCTATTCCATCCCCGTTGTCCATTGAACCCGCTCTAAATAATCCCCCCTTTGCCGGATTATTGCCGATGTAATCATAAAAGGCTAATTTTTCAGGAATTTTAGACCAAGCTTCTGATAAACTTTTATTTTCGGAGAGCCCAGTGCCAACTATTCGATATATTTCTTGCTGGAAGTATCCCTGATCCCATTGATAACGAGTGGGGCCAAATAATTCGATCGGCGTAGTTGCTGAACCATACCACATGGTTCCAGCAACTACAAAAGCGGCAAAAAAAACAGCAGCAATACTACTGGAAAGAACGGTTTCAATATTACCCATACGTAATCCTTTGTATAGACGTTGAGGCGGGCGGACACAAAGATGGAATAGGCCCGCTAATATCCCCAATGTCCCTGCTGCAATATGATGAGAAGCTATGCCTCCTGGAACAAAAGGATCAAAACCTTCCACACCCCACGCCGGAGTTACGGGTTGTACTTTACCAGTTAGTCCATAAGGGTCAGAAACCCATATTCCAGGACCATACAAACCGGTTACATGAAATGCACCAAAACTAAAGCAAGCCACTCCTGAGAGAAATAAATGAATTCCAAATATCTTGGGCAAATCCAAAACGGGTTTTCCTATACGGTCATCAAAAAATATTTCTAGATCCCAATAGACCCAATGCCAAATAGCTGCCAAGAAGCACAAACCAGAAAATGCAATATGTGCCCCCGCCACGCCTTCATAACTCCAAATACCCGGATTCGTTATAGCCCCCCCCCCTGTGATACTCCAACCACTCCATGAATTGGTTATTCCTAAACGAGTCATAAAGGGTATAACGAACATACCTTGTCTCCACATTGGATCAAGAACTGTGTCAGAGGGGTCAAAAACTGCTAATTCATATAGAGTCATGGAACCGGCCCAACCAGAAACCAGAGCTGTATGCATTATATGGACAGCAATTAACCGACCGGGATCATTCAATACGACGGTATGAACACGATACCAAGGTAAACCCATGGAAATACCCCTTATTTTATCAAAGAAAAAATTTGATTTTATTGCATTGAAAAAGCCTACGGACCTCGTCCCTTTCAGTAGATTATCTCGAAACAAGGATTTCTTTTTTTCTATTCTATTGGTAGTCTGTTACTAATAACGAAACAATTCTGTTTGTAGGAACAAAGAGAAACAGATTTATTTTATACCCGATAAGTACCAATACGCAATGAGGGGTTAATACCAACTTTATATGAATATGAGCGACTGTGTCCCTACTTAATTCCGCTTTCAAAGGACCCACCTATTCGTAAGAATTTGACTTTACTCGGATTCATTTTGTTTTTATGATTATGATAAACTAATATTATGAAGACAATAAACCCACTGTTACGTTTCCACATCAAAGTGAAATAGAGTCCTTAAAGTCCTTATTTTTTTTATTTCATGCCTATTGGTGTTCCAAGAGTACCCTTTCGACTTCCTGGAGAGGAATATTCAACTTGGATTGACATATAGTGCGGCTTGTCAGATATCTTGGGTCATATGGGATTTCCCCGTTATCTTTCCCGATCGAGATATCCTATGTTTCACCCTAAAATGTAAAATGATTAATTGAATCATCAAAAAATTGAAGCGTGAAGCACAATTAATTAGATCCTTTTTTTTTGGGGGGGGGGTCGGATTAATATTATCAATTACAATCTTTTATGGTTGACTTGGCTGAACCAATAAAATGAAGTATCCAGGCTCCGTTTAGAAAAAAAAAAGCAAGGTTGTGTAGCAAAGCAAAAAGAAACGGTAATGGTATTAGGATCATTTGTCCTATATATGCATATGCTATATGCAAATCGAAATCGGGCGGATCTTTACCCGGAGTAGAGCATAAACCTAAAAATATTAAAGAGGCCCATTCAGGAACAAGAAAATAGCATCGTGATTTAGATTGAATATCGGTGAAACAATACATCAATGAAAAGTTAGTTCGATAAGTTTAACGCCTTCTTTTTTTTTTTATTCGAATTCTAGGGAAAAGGAAAAAACTCAGACTTCTTGAAATATGTAATAAAAAAACTTCCTTTGTTAGAAAGAACCCGAAAGAAAGCGACGGAAATATACACATTGATTTTTCCCCAATTTTTTTGAACCGTATGCATCAAAAGGTGCATGTATGGTTCCGAAGGGAGACAATTTAATAATCCTATATCCTATTAATAATCCTAATTAACCGACTTTATCGAGAAAGACTCCTTTTTTTAGGCCAAGGGGTTGATAGTGAGATCTCGAATCAACTTATTAGTCTTATGGTATATCTCAGTATAGAAAATGATACCAAAGATTGTTTTTTTTTTATAAATTCTCCCGGCGGGTGGGTAATACCTGGAGTTGCTATTTATGATACTATGCAATTTGTGCGACCAGATGTACATACAATATGCATGGGATTAGCCGCTTCAATGGGATCTTTTCTCCTGGTCGGAGGAGCTATTACCAAACGTCTAGCATTCCCTCACGCTTGGCGCCAATGAGTTTTTTTATTTGAGATAAAAAATAAAACTATGCCTTCGCATAGGAATATTAAGTAATAATAGCATGGCACTTCGAATTCGATACGAATTTTTTTTTATTCTTTTTCAAAACCAAAACATTAGATTATGTATCGAGAGAGTAGTATGAGATTAAAAAATCTTTCCGTTTTTATCTATCGGGAGTTTGTTTCAGCGGCACAAACTTTTAAACTTTTTTGTTTTCACACGGGGAGGGAGGCTCTGAACAATCTTTATGTTATGAAAGAGTACTATATTTTTTTATTTGATTGAATCGAAAAAAACTTTGGGATTGCAGGCTTACAGACAAAATAAATATATAAAGCAACGGGGCCATCATATTATGTTTTTTTAGCTCGGGAAAAGAAAGTAAAGGTGGCAAATTGGAAAATTTACAGATCTAGGTCTGATAGTTTTTATCTTTCTTCGATGGAAAGTGAACGTAAATTACATTGTAGAGCCGTATGCAACGTGCAAAAGATGCCTGTACGGTTGTTCAATTTTCTCTTTTTTCTTCGCCTCATCATGAAAAATAGAATAACTTTTTATTATGTCACATCATCAGGGTAATGATCCATCAACCTGCTAGTTCTTATTTTGAGGCCCAAACAGTAGAATTTATCCTAGAAGCGGAAGAACTTCTGAAATTGCGCGAAACCCTGACAGAAATTTATGTACAAAGAACAGGCAAACCCTTATGGGTTGTATCAGAAGACATGGAAAGGGATGTGTTTATGTCAGCAACAGAGGCCCAAGCTCATGGAATTGTTGATCTTGTAGCGGATGAATGAAACTGCCTTGTATTTCACGCAAATATCTTGATTTGGTATTTTATCTTCTTACTGAATTCAAAAATCTATTAACTAAAAGTCATTCATAATTATCTGGTTAGGATCGATCTAAACCAGCCCATTATGGATATGATTCATCATGCCAACTATTAAACAACTTATTAGAAATACAAGACAGCCAATCAGAAATGTCACAAAATCCCCTGCTCTTCGGGGATGTCCTCAGCGCCGAGGAACGTGTACTAGGGTGTATGTGCGACTCGTTCAAATCCTATATAGCATAACATAATTTAGGACAAACAAAAGAAAAAAAGATTCCAGTATCAACGATCGGTATCTATGAATAAGATAGAATCGAAGAACTCTATTCACTATACTAAATTTTAAAATAAAAAGATCTAATCTATCATATCCTTATTGTTTGTGGATGAAACTTATGGTTTTCTGTTGGTGTAAATCTACTCACCTCAATTTACGATAATAAAAAAGTCTCCAGTGGTAGCAAATGTTTATTTCATTAAGCGGGGAAATCCTTTTTTATTAAAACTTATGCTCGCATTCTTGCAAGAACGAACGGACTAACAGGATCAGCTACCCAGCCAACCTTCCTAATTAAATACCGTTACTATACAAGGCGATCTTATTGTGAAAGATCTAGTACTAGATAATTCATAGGTAGAGCAATGTGAACTGTACAAGTGACCAATAACCTTTGTTAAATGAAGGGGAGGGGGGGGGTGGCTCCGGTGTATAGAGAGGACCTCACCGTTTTATTTAAGAAATAACCATAGAAACGATGGAACCTACCATTTCATTTATTTTATCCATCCATTTATAAAGAAACAAATACTGTGGTCGGGAGGGAAGGGTTATAGTAGCAAAAGCCGTTGGAATTTTTATTTTATACATTGGAACGACCGTTTTGTTATTAATAGACAAGGAAAATAATAACTGAAAGAAAAGAAATTCATTAGTTATTAATAGTTATTAATCAAAGTTCCATTTAGTCAATGACCAGAATTATACGAGGATATATAGCTCGGAGACGTAGAACAAAAATTCGTTTATTTGCAGCAAACTTTCGAGGAGCTCATTCAAGGCTTACTCGAACTAGTACTCAACAGAAAATAAGAGCTTTGGTTTCGGCTCATCGGGATAGAGATAGACAAAAGAGGGATTTTCGTCGTTTGTGGATCCTTCGGCTAAACGCAGTAATTCGCGGGAATAGGGTATCGCATAGTTATAGTAAATTAATACATGATCTGCGGAAGAAGCAATTGTTTCTTAATCGTAAAATACTGGCACAAATCGCTATATCAAATAGGAATTGTCTTTATATAATTTTCAATGAGATCATCATGAAGGAGATTGGAAGAAATGCATGCGTCGGAATGATTTAAACGGCGTTCCCCGGAGAATAAACTCCGGGAAAGTTGAGTCGAAAGAAACGAAATTAGGATGATAAAAACAGAAGATTAAAATGAAATTATAAGAATCTAATCTAAAAGAACATGCTCAAAAAAAACATTATTCTGCGTTTGAGTTCAGATTGTAATTTGGATTCAATTGCGGAATAAGCCTATTTTTTTCTGGTTCCAAAGCCTGAGGTTCTAGGGGCGGGCTTGGCTCTTTCAAATTGTTTCTCATTACTAAGAAAGGGTAATAAAGATAAAATACGAGCCTGTTTTATAGCAATAGTAATTAATCGTTGTTGTTTCAAGTTCAATCTATTTACTCGTCTAGATAATATTTTTCCCTGTTCACTAATAAATCGACTAATTAAACTCATGTTTCTATAATCAATTCGATCCCCCGATTGGATCGGGGGCAATCGACTATGAGAAGATCGCTTGGATTTAAGAAAGCGTCGTTTGGATTTATCCATAATTTTTTGATTCCTTATCCCGAAATCCTAGTTCCGACAGATTCAAATTAATTCAAATTACGAAATAGGATTTGTTTCTATTTGTTATATTATATGTCAATATATAGATTCTATATTTATATATAGATTCTATATAAATAGAACATTATATAATGATGTTCTTTTTTCCTGTTATTTGACAGGGTTACATATAGGAATCTATTTCTTTACCTCCCCATGAACCGTATGTTTGAAACAACAGGGACAGAATTTTAGTAATTCCAATCGACTGGGCGTATTGTGTCGATTCTTTTGAGTAATATATCTGGAAATACCCGTGGATTCCGTATTAATACCCTTTCGGACACAGCTGATACACTCTAAAATAACCATTACTCGGGCATCTTTACCACCTTTTGCCATGAACCTCCTTTGGGTTTTTGATTCACTCAACTCTTCTAGTTCCAATCCGAAATGAAGAAAGTAACAAAAAAAATAGAAATTACTAACTCGAAATTCAATTATAAAAAGAAAGGGAAGAGAAATCTAGAATCTTCGTCACTCCTTCCCATGTCAATAACTAGAATGAAAAAAAAGGGAATATCAACGCATCTGGGAAAAATCGATTGATCTCTATCAATAGACCCGCCAAAGATCCAAACCATAGAGTACTTAGTATCGGTGCCGTGGAGAGATAAGTTTTTAGATCTCGCATTGAAAATCCTCCTTTTTTTTATTGAAATACATAGTTAAGGTATATGTAGTTAAGAACCGCCTATATTTATAGACGGAATTCCTAATTAAAAAGTCCAATCATTCGGTAGATAAACTTTCCTTCTCTTAATAAAAAAAAAGACGGGGATTCTCTACAATGATACTGTAGCCCCATTGAAAGGGATGTAGCGCAGTTTGGTAGCGCATTTGTTTTGGGTACAAAATGTCACAGGTTCAAATCCTGTCATCCCTGTCTATTACTTTTTCTATGAGCGGAACGGGGGGATCCATTCAATTTAGAAATACTAATAAGAATTTCTCATCTTATGATCCTATATATCAATGTATTAGAGTTACAAAAAGAATACCTTTCTTTACAGTCCGTAATTAAGAAAGCGCTCTTAGTTCAGTTCGGTAGAACGTGGGTCTCCAAAACCCAATGTCGTAGGTTCAAATCCTACAGAGCGTGATTCCATTTTTGTTAGGTCAAACTATACTAAATAACTTCACTAACAAACATCTGGAATTTGAACTCCTGGGGATTAAAGTTCAAGTAAAGGAGGAGACCAATCAAAAAAAATGGTTTTT